GCAAACGTAGCTTAAAATTAAAGCATGACACTGAAGATGTTAAGATAGTCCTTAGATTGGTCTCGTGAGCACAAAGGCCTGGTCCTGACTTTTTTGTCAACTCTAGCTAGACTTACACATGCAAGTATCCGCACACCCGTGAGAATGCCCCACAGTTCCCTGAATGGGAGCAAGGAGCTGGTATCAGGCACACATTTGTTAGCCCACGACGCCTTGCTAAGCCACACCCTCAAGGGTATTCAGCAGTGATAAATATTAAGCCATAAGTGAAAACTTGACTTAGTTAAAGCTATAAAAGGCCGGTAAATCTCGTGCCAGCCACCGCGGTTATACGAGAGGCCTAAGTTGACAGACATCGGCGTAAAGAGTGGTTAGGGAAGACATAAACTAAAGCCGAAACTTCTCAAAGCTGTTATACGCTTACGAAGATAGGAAGCCCCCCTACGAAAGTGGCTTTAAATTTCCTGACTCCACGAAAGCTGAGAAACAAACTGGGATTAGATACCCCACTATGCTCAGCCGTAAAATTTGATAGAATTCTACACCCACTATCCGCCAGGGAATTACGAGCACCAGCTTAAAACCCAAAGGACTTGGCGGTGCTTTAGACCCACCTAGAGGAGCCTGTTCTAGAACCGACAACCCCCGTTAAACCTCACCCTCCCTTGTTCTTTCCGCCTATATACCGCCGTCGCCAGCTTACCCTTTGAGGGACTAATAGTAAGCAAAGTCAGTAAAACTCAAAACGTCAGGTCGAGGTGTAGCATATGAGAGGGGAAGAAATGGGCTACATTTCCTATTACAGGAAACACGGATATTGTAATGAAACGTACATTAGAAGGAGGATTTAGCAGTAAGCAAAAAATAGAGTGTTTTGCTGAAGCTGGCTCTGAAGCGCGCACACACCGCCCGTCACTCTCCCCAAAAGAATCCTACCAAATACCTAAAAAGTAAAATCTAACAGAGGGGAGGCAAGTCGTAACATGGTAAGTGTACCGGAAGGTGCACTTGGTAAATCAGAGCGTAGCTAAGATAGAAAAGCATCTCCCTTACACTGAGAAGCCACCCGTGCAAACCGGGTCGCCCTGACGCTGAACAGCTAGCCCACCTAATTACATCCATCTCACACATATTACTACCCCCTAATATACGGACCCCCAAAAAACAAACCATTTTCCCCTTTTAGTATGGGAGACAGAAAAAAACCAAGGCGCAATAGAAAAAGTACCGCAAGGGAACGCTGAAAGAGAAATGAAACAAATCAGTAAAGCATAAAAAAGCAGAGCCCAACCCTCGTACCTTTTGCATCATGAACTAGCCAGTAATACTTAAGCAAAATGAATTTTAGTTTAATTCCCCGAAACTAAGTGAGCTACTTCAAGACAGTCTAATAGAAGGACGCACCCGTCTCTGTGGCAAAAGAGTGGGAAGAGCTTCAAGTAGTGGTGACAGACCTATCGAACTTAGTTATAGCTGGTTGCCTGAGAAATGAATAGAAGTTCAGCCCCTTTTCTTCTTCCCTCACCATCGGCCCTTCCTACAAAACCAGAACAAAAGAAGAAAAGAGAGTTAGTCAAAGGAGGGACAGCTCCTTTGAAAAAAGATACAACTTTAATAGGCGGGTAAGGATCAAAGATATCTAAGGCTTAATGTCTCGGTGGGCCTAAAAGCAGCCATCCTAAAAGAAAGCGTTATAGCTCGAGCACTACACTTAAGCCCCCAATTCTGACAAACCCCTCCAACCCCCCTTAACCTATCAGGCCCTCCTACGTCATCATAGGAGTGATAATGCTAATATGAGTAATAAGAGATATGAATCTCTCCAAGCACAAGTGTAAATCAGAACGGACCCCCCCACTGAATATTAACGGCCCCAAACCAAGAGGGTACTGGACCAGGAAATAGATCACTAGAAAACCTTCCAACATTAACCGTTATCCCCACACTGGAGTGCCCCCTGGAAAGACTAAAAGGAGAAGAAGGAACTCGGCAAACATATTTCAAGCCTCGCCTGTTTACCAAAAACATCGCCTCTTGTTCAAAGCATAAGAGGTCCCGCCTGCCCGGTGACAAAGGTTCAACGGCCGCGGTATTTTAACCGTGCGAAGGTAGCGCAATCACTTGTTTTTTAAATGAAGACCTGTATGAATGGCTCCACGAGGGCTTAACTGTCTCCTTCTCCCAGTCAATGAAATTGATCTCCCCGTGCAGAAGCGGGGATAAGTACATAAGACGAGAAGACCCTTTGGAGCTTTAGACGACAGGTAGACCATGTCCCTCCCCCCAAATAAAAGGAACAAACTTATTGGTACCTACCCTTATGTCTTTGGTTGGGGCGACCACGGGGAAACAAAAACCCCCCATGTGGACTGGGAGTCGTCATTTACTCCTATTACCAAGACCCACAGCTCTAAGTTTCAGAACTTCTGACCAAAAAGATCCGGCAACGCCGATTAACGGACCAAGTTACCCTAGGGATAACAGCGCAATCCCCTTTTAGAGCCCATATCGACAAGGGGGTTTACGACCTCGATGTTGGATCAGGACATCCTAATGGCGCAGCCGCTATTAAGGGTTCGTTTGTTCAACGATTAAAGTCCTACGTGATCTGAGTTCAGACCGGAGTAATCCAGGTCAGTTTCTATCTATGAAATGTTTTCTTCTAGTACGAAAGGACCGAAGAGAAGAGGCCTATACAAAAAGCACGCCTCCCCCTTACCTAATGAAAACAACTAAAATAGGCAAAAGGACATACTCTAATGTCTTAGAAAACGACATGTTAAGATGGCAGAGCCCGGAAATTGCAAAAGACCTAAACCCTTATCACAGAGGTTCAAATCCTCTTCTTATCTATGCTCTCCACACTAATAAATTTTATTATTAACCCTCTCATTCTTATCGTTTTCGTTCTTCTGGCAGTCGCACTACTAACATTAGTTGAACGAAAAGTCTTAGGTTATATACAACTACGAAAGGGGCCGAACGTAGTAGGTCCTTACGGCCTACTTCAACCAATTGCGGACGGTTTAAAACTATTCTTAAAAGAGCCAGTACGACCTTCCACCTCCTCCCCAATTCTATTTCTGTTTACCCCTATACTAGCCCTAACATTGGCCCTCACTTTATGGGCCCCAATGCCCCTCCCATTTCCCATTACTGATTTAAACCTGGGTATTTTATTTATCCTTGCGTTATCAAGCCTAGCAGTTTACTCCATTCTCGGCTCAGGATGGGCCTCCAATTCAAAATACGCACTAATTGGAGCCCTTCGTGCTGTTGCCCAAACCATTTCCTACGAAGTAAGTCTCGGCCTAATTCTTCTTAATGCCATTATTTTTACCGGGGGCTTTACTCTCCAGACATTCAGCACAGCCCAAGAAGCATGCTGACTTATTCTTCCTGCCTGACCCCTCGCCGCCATATGATACATTTCTACACTAGCAGAAACCAACCGAGCTCCTTTCGACCTTACCGAAGGTGAATCCGAGCTTGTCTCCGGCTTCAATGTAGAATATGCTGGAGGCCCTTTCGCATTATTCTTTCTCGCCGAATACGCCAACATCCTCCTCATAAACACACTCTCCGCCACCCTTTTCCTAGGTACCACTCTCTACCATAATTCTCCAGAATTAACCTCCTTTTCCCTAATAATGAAGGCAGCGATACTCTCCACCCTCTTCCTATGAGTCCGGGCCTCATACCCTCGTTTTCGATACGACCAACTTATACATCTAATTTGAAAAAGCTTTCTCCCCCTAACACTCGCCTTAGTTATCTGGCATCTCGCCCTTCCAATTGCATTTTCAGGTCTCCCCCCACAGTTATAAACTAGGAGCTGTGCCTGAAATAAAGGGCCACTTTGATAGAGTGAATAATGAGGGTTAAAGTCCCTCCGACTCCTTAGAAAGAAGGGGCTCGAACCCTACCTGAAGAGATCAAAACTCTTAGTGCTTCCACTACACCACTTCCTAGTAAGGTCAGCTAAATAAGCTTTTGGGCCCATACCCCAAACATGTTGGTTAGAATCCTTCCTTTACTAATGAATCCTTACATCTTAGTTACCCTTTTATTTGGTCTCCTATTAGGTACTACAATTACCCTTACAAGCTCTCATTGACTTCTTGCTTGGATAGGCCTTGAAATAAATACCCTTGCCATTCTGCCTCTCATAGCACAACAACACCATCCACGAGCAGTTGAAGCCACAACTAAATATTTTCTTACCCAAGCAGCCGCTGCTGCAATACTTCTCTTTGCTAGCACTACAAACGCCTGATTAACTGGGCAATGAGATATTTATCAACTAGTTCACCCATTCCCCAGTACAATAATCACTCTCGCCCTCGCCCTCAAAGTAGGTTTAGCTCCCCTCCACGCTTGACTCCCCGAAATTCTTCAAGGCTTAGACCTCACAACTGGCCTGATTCTTTCCACCTGACAAAAAATTGCCCCTTTTGCTCTTATCCTACAACTCCAACAAACCAATTCCTCCTTGCTTGTTATTCTAGGACTTTCTTCAACCCTTGTCGGAGGCTGAGGAGGGCTAAATCAAACACAATTACGCAAAATTCTTGCATACTCTTCCATCGCCCACCTCGGATGGATAATTCTTATTCTTCAATTTGCTCCTTCAGTGACCCTCCTCACCCTCCTAACCTACTTTGTCATAACCTTCTCCACCTTCCTGACTTTTAAAATTAACAAAGCCCTTAGCGTTAATTCACTTGCAACATCCTGAGCCAAAGCCCCAGCTCTTACAGCTCTTACCCCCCTTCTTCTTCTTTCCCTAGGGGGCCTTCCGCCCCTAACCGGGTTTATGCCAAAGTGACTTATCCTTCAAGAGCTGACAAAACAAAACCTTGGACTAATTGCAACACTTGCTGCCCTTTCTGCCCTTCTTAGTCTTTACTTTTATCTTCGCCTCTCCTATGCTATAACTTTAACATCCGCTCCAAACAACCTGGTAGGTACCACTCCTTGACGTCTTGTCTCTGTCCAGTCCACACTCCCCCTAGCCGTCTCCACCTCCGCAACAATCTGCCTTCTTCCCCTAATACCAGCTCTGATAACACTCCTGGCTCTCTAGAGACTTAGGATAGCACTAAGACCAAGGGCCTTCAAAGCCCTAAGCGAGAGTGAAAATCTCTCAGTCTCTGCTAAGACCTACAGGACACTAACCCACATCCTCTGCATGCAACGCAGAAGCTTTAATTAAGCTAAGGCCTTTCTAGACAGGTAGGCCTCGATCCTACAAACTCTTAGTTAACAGCTAAGCGCTCAAACCAACGAGCATCTGTCTACCTTTCTCCCGCCTAGCCTAAAAAATAGGCGGGAGAAAGCCCCGGCAGACGTTAGCCTACTTCTTTAGATTTGCAATCTAACATGATAACACCTCAAGGCTTTGGTAAGAAGAGGATTCAAACCTCTGTTTATGGGGCTACAATCCACCGCTTAAAGACTCAGCCATCCTACCTGTGGCAATCACCCGTTGATTTTTCTCAACCAACCATAAAGATATTGGCACCCTTTATTTAGTATTTGGTGCTTGAGCCGGAATAGTAGGCACCGCCCTAAGTCTGCTTATCCGAGCAGAATTAAGCCAACCAGGCTCTCTCCTAGGGGATGACCAAATTTATAATGTTATTGTTACGGCACACGCCTTTGTAATAATTTTCTTTATAGTAATACCAATTATAATTGGTGGTTTCGGCAACTGATTAATCCCCCTGATGATCGGAGCCCCTGACATGGCATTTCCTCGAATAAACAATATGAGCTTCTGACTTCTTCCTCCCTCATTCCTTCTTCTCCTTGCCTCGTCAGGAGTTGAAGCAGGGGCCGGAACCGGATGAACAGTCTACCCTCCACTATCCGGCAATCTCGCCCATGCAGGAGCATCCGTTGATTTAACAATCTTTTCCCTCCACCTAGCAGGAGTTTCCTCAATTTTAGGAGCTATTAATTTTATTACAACAATTGTTAATATGAAACCCCCCGCAATCTCACAGTACCAAACTCCTCTCTTCGTCTGAGCAGTGCTAATTACTGCCGTACTTCTTCTCCTTTCTCTGCCCGTTTTAGCAGCTGGCATCACTATGCTTCTTACTGATCGTAATTTAAACACCACCTTCTTCGACCCTGCAGGAGGGGGAGATCCTATCCTTTACCAACACTTATTCTGATTCTTCGGGCATCCTGAAGTTTACATTCTCATTTTACCTGGCTTCGGCATGATTTCTCACATTGTAGCCTACTACTCAGGTAAAAAAGAACCTTTCGGCTACATGGGTATGGTTTGAGCTATAATGGCCATCGGATTACTCGGCTTTATTGTTTGAGCCCATCATATGTTCACCGTAGGAATGGACGTCGATACACGAGCCTACTTTACTTCCGCTACAATAATTATCGCAATTCCAACTGGTGTAAAAGTTTTCAGTTGACTCGCCACTCTCCACGGAGGGGCTATCAAATGAGAAACCCCCCTTCTATGAGCCCTTGGGTTTATTTTCCTCTTCACAGTAGGAGGCTTAACAGGAATTGTCCTAGCCAATTCCTCCCTAGACATTGTACTTCACGACACCTACTACGTAGTAGCCCACTTCCACTACGTTCTCTCAATAGGAGCCGTGTTTGCTATCATGGCCGCCTTTGTCCACTGATTCCCTCTATTTTCAGGCTACACCCTACACGAAACTTGAACAAAAATCCACTTTGGTATTATGTTCGCGGGGGTCAACCTGACTTTCTTCCCACAACATTTCCTAGGCCTTGCAGGAATGCCTCGACGATACTCTGATTATCCAGACGCATACACACTATGAAACACAATTTCTTCTATTGGTTCACTAGTTTCCCTAGTCGCCGTAGTAATATTCCTTTTTATCCTCTGAGAAGCTTTCGCTGCAAAACGAGAAGTTCTATCAGTTGAGCTTACCACAACCAACGTGGAATGACTTCACGGCTGCCCTCCTCCTTACCACACCTTTGAAGAGCCTGCATTCGTTCAAATTCAACAGACTAATTAACTAAACGAGAAAGGGAGGAATTGAACCCCCGTAAATTGGTTTCAAGCCAACCACATAACCGTTCTGTCACTTTCTTTATAAGACACTAGTAAAGCTGCCATTACACTACTTTGTCAAGGTAGAGTCGTGGGTTAAACCCCCGCGTGTCTTATCCTTATGGCACATCCCACTCAACTAGGATTTCAAGATGCAGCATCCCCTGTTATAGAAGAACTTCTCCACTTTCACGACCACGCACTAATAATTGTACTTCTGATTAGTGTTCTTGTCCTTTACATTATTGTAGCGATAGTTACAACCAAACTAACCAATAAATTTATCCTAGACTCACAAGAAATTGAAATTATCTGAACAGTTCTCCCCGCTATTATTCTCATTCTCATTGCCCTCCCCTCTCTTCGAATCCTCTACCTTATAGACGAAATTAATGACCCCCACCTTACAATCAAAGCGATAGGTCATCAGTGATACTGAAGCTATGAATACACAGACTATGAAGACCTTGGCTTTGATTCATATATAATTCCTACACAAGACTTAACCCCTGGACAATTCCGACTATTAGAAGCTGATCATCGTATAGTAATTCCTGTTGAATCTCCAATCCGAGTTTTAGTATCAGCAGAAGACGTACTTCACTCCTGAGCTGTCCCCAGCCTTGGCGTTAAAATAGACGCAGTTCCTGGACGCTTAAACCAAACAGCCTTTATCGCATCCCGCCCCGGTGTGTTCTACGGACAATGTTCTGAAATTTGCGGAGCAAATCATAGCTTCATGCCTATTGTAGTAGAAGCTGTTCCCCTAGAACACTTTGAAAATTGATCCTCCCTAATACTTGAAGACGCTTCGCTAAGAAGCTAAATAGGGCCTAGCGTTAGCCTTTTAAGCTAAAGATTGGTGGCCCCCAACCACCCCTAGCGAGATGCCACAACTCAACCCCGCCCCATGATTTGCCATCTTAGTCTTCACTTGATTAGTTTTCTTAGCTTTCATCCCACCAAAAGTCCTAGCACACACCTTTCCTAATGAGCCTGCCTCCCAGAGCACAAAAACTCCTAAAACAGAGCCTTGAAACTGACCATGACAGTAAGTTTTTTTGACCAATTTATGAGCCCTGTACTTTTTGGCATTCCTCTAATTGCCCTAGCCCTTACCCTTCCCTGAGTATTATTCCCCCAACCTTCCACTCGATGATTAAATAACCGCCTTCTCACGCTCCAGGGGTGATCCATCAATCGTTTCGCTCAACAGATCTTTCAACCAATGGCCCTAGGAGGACATCGTTGAGCTGCCCTCCTTACATCTCTTATACTCTTTCTAATTACCCTTAACATGTGTGGTCTCCTCCCTTATACATTCACCCCCACCACACAACTCTCGATAAATATGGCCCTGGCTGTTCCCCTATGACTGGCCACCGTCATCATTGGCATGCGAAACCAGCCCACCCACGCCTTAGGTCATCTTCTTCCAGAAGGAACCCCCACCCCTTTAATCCCCATCCTAATTATTATCGAAACAATTAGCCTTTTCATTCGCCCTTTAGCCCTTGGCGTTCGACTTACAGCTAACTTAACAGCCGGCCATCTACTGATTCAATTAATTGCAACTGCTGCTTTTGTACTCCTTCCCCTTATGCCCACAGTTGCTATCCTAACAACAGCCCTTCTATTCCTTCTTACACTACTAGAAGTTGCAGTTGCCATGATTCAAGCATATGTTTTTGTTCTTCTCCTAAGCCTCTACCTTCAAGAAAACGTTTAATGGCCCATCAAGCACACGCATATCACATAGTAGACCCCAGCCCCTGACCTCTAACAGGCGCAGTCGCCGCCCTGTTGATAACATCAGGATTCGCAATCTGAATGCATTTTCACTCTACAGTACTAATAACCCTTGGACTAATCCTCTTGCTCCTAACAATATTCCAATGATGACGAGACATCGTCCGAGAAGGAACATTCCAAGGCCACCATACGCCTCCCGTTCAAAAAGGTCTTCGCTACGGTATAATTCTTTTCATCACATCTGAAGTTTTCTTCTTCCTAGGCTTTTTCTGAGCCTTCTACCATTCAAGCCTCGCCCCAACTCCAGAACTAGGGGGTTGTTGACCCCCCGCTGGCATTACTGCCCTTGACCCTTTCGAAGTGCCCCTTCTCAACACGGCCGTTCTTCTTGCCTCTGGCGTTACAGTAACCTGAGCCCACCACAGCATCATAGAAGGGGAACGAAAACAAGCCATCCATTCCCTCACTTTAACAATTCTCCTCGGATTATATTTTTCTTTCCTTCAAGGACTAGAGTACTACGAAGCCCCTTTTACTATTGCAGACGGGGTATACGGTTCCACCTTCTTCGTTGCCACCGGTTTCCACGGCCTACACGTGATTATTGGCTCCACTTTTTTAGCTGTTTGTCTTCTACGACAAGTTCAATACCACTTCACATCCGAACATCACTTTGGTTTTGAAGCAGCCGCCTGATATTGACATTTTGTAGACGTCGTCTGACTCTTCCTCTACATTTCTATCTACTGATGAGGATCATAATCTTTCTAGTATTAAATTAGTACATGTGACTTCCAATCACTCAGTCTTGGTTAAACTCCAAGGAAAGATAATGAACCTAGTCCTCACCGTTATTACCATCTCTGCCCTGCTTTCCATAATTCTAGCAATCGTTTCATTTTGACTGCCCCAAATAGCCCCAGATTACGAAAAACTCTCCCCTTATGAATGCGGGTTTGATCCTTTAGGATCAGCCCGGCTTCCTTTCTCTCTTCGATTTTTTCTCGTCGCTATTCTTTTTCTTCTCTTCGACTTAGAAATTGCACTCCTTCTACCTCTCCCATGAGGAGACCAACTCCCTTCCCCCTTAACAACCTTTATATGAGCCTCTGCCGTTCTCATTCTCCTCACACTTGGCTTAATCTATGAATGACTTCAAGGTGGCCTAGAATGAGCCGAGTAAGCTGTTAGTCTAAGAAAAACATCTGATTTCGGCTCAGGAACTTGTGGTTAAAGTCCACAACCGCTTAATGACCCCTACACACTTCGCCTTTTCATCTGCCTTTTTCTTAGGTCTGGCAGGCCTAGCATTTCATCGAACCCACCTTCTCTCCGCTCTGCTATGTCTTGAAGGTATAATACTTTCCCTTTACGTCGCCACAGCCCTATGAACACTTCAGCTTGATTCAACCAGCTTCTCAGCCTCCCCTATACTTCTCCTAGCATTTTCGGCCTGCGAGGCCAGTGCAGGCCTTGCCCTCCTAGTTGCAACTGCTCGAACCCACGGAACAGACCACCTACAAAGCCTTAACCTTCTACAATGCTAATAATCCTCATTCCAACAATTATGCTCATCCCAACCATTTGACTAATCCCTGCCAAAAATCTCTGATCCACAACACTTCTTCACAGCCTCCTTATCGCATTCATTAGTCTCTCATGACTTAAAACATCAGCTGAAACAGGCTGAGCCTGTCTCAACCTTTACATGGCAACAGACCCCCTTTCCACGCCCCTATTAGTCCTTACTTGCTGACTGCTGCCCTTAATAATCCTCGCCAGTCAAAACCACATAGGTTCAGAGCCCAAAAACCGACAACGTACCTACATTTCCCTCCTTACCTCCCTTCAAATTTTCCTCATTCTCGCCTTCGGGGCTACCGAAGTGATCATATTCTACGTAATATTTGAAGCCACCCTCATCCCTACTCTCTTTATCATCACCCGGTGAGGAAACCAAACAGAACGCCTTAATGCGGGAACTTATTTCTTATTCTACACACTAGCCGGCTCACTTCCCTTATTAGTGGCCCTCCTCCTTCTCCAAAACTCCACTGGAACACTGTCCCTTCTTACTCTTCAATATACCATCCCCGCCCCTCTCACATCTTACGCAGACAAACTTTGATGAGCCGGCTGTCTCTTGGCCTTTTTAGTAAAAATACCTCTTTATGGGGCCCATCTTTGACTTCCTAAAGCCCACGTAGAAGCTCCAATTGCAGGCTCAATAGTCCTAGCAGCTGTTCTTCTAAAATTAGGCGGATACGGTATAATACGGATGATAATCATGCTCGAGCCCCTAACCAAAGAGCTAAGCTACCCATTTATTGTCCTAGCTCTCTGAGGGGTTATTATAACCGGGTCCATCTGCCTTCGCCAGACGGACCTTAAATCCCTCATTGCCTACTCCTCCGTTAGCCACATGGGTCTAGTTGCCGCAGGTATTCTCATTCAAACACCCTGGGGATTTTCAGGAGCTCTTATTCTCATAATTGCCCACGGCCTTACCTCCTCTGCCCTTTTCTGTTTAGCCAACACCAACTACGAACGGACTCACAGTCGAACTATAGTCCTAGCCCGAGGGCTACAAATAGCCCTCCCTCTTATGACTTTCTGATGATTCTTAGCCAGTCTAGCTAATCTGGCACTACCCCCTCTTCCTAACCTGATAGGAGAACTAATAATTCTCTCTTCTTTATTTAACTGGTCCCCTTGAACACTTATCTTAACAGGGGCCGGTACCCTAATTACAGCCGGGTATTCTCTCTACATGTTTTTAATGACACAACGGGGCCCCCTCCCTCAGCACATAATCAACATCAACCCAACCTACTCACGAGAACACCTCTTAATTACCCTTCATCTCCTTCCTCTCCTTCTGCTAATTTTTAAGCCTGAACTAATTTGAGGGTGGACAATCTGTAGATATAGTTTAATGAAAACGTTAGATTGTGATTCTAAAAATAGAGGTTGAACCCCTCTTATTCACCGAGAGAGGCTCGAACGCTACGACGGTTGCTACCCTTCGTCCCCTTGGTTAAACCCCAAGGCTCACTCGAAACCGCTCCTAAAGGATAACAGCTCATCCGTTGGTCTTAGGAACCAAAAACTCTTGGTGCAAATCCAAGTAGCAGCTATGCACCCTGTTCCCCTCATAATAACAACAAGCCTCTTTATCATTTTTTTCCTGCTCACCTACCCCGTGCTCACAACCTTTACCCCAAACACCCCTGCCCCTGACCTCTCCCTCCAAAAAGTTAAAACGGCAGTAAAAATAGCCTTTTTCGTTAGCCTCCTCCCCCTCTGTCTATTCCTGAATGAAGGAACGGAAGTCATCACCACTAGCTGATCCTGAATAAATACTCTAACCTTTGACATTAATATTAGTTTAAAATTCGACTTCTACTCCATTATTTTTACCCCTATTGCCCTTTACGTGACCTGGTCCATTTTAGAATTTGCCTCATGATACATACACGCTGACCCCTGCAAGGACCGCTTTTTCAAATACCTATTAATTTTCCTCATTGCCATGATTATTCTAGTTACAGCAAACAATATATTCCAACTATTCATCGGCTGAGAAGGAGTAGGTATCATATCCTTTCTTCTAATCGGATGATGATACGGACGAGCCGACGCCAATACCGCGGCCCTCCAGGCCGTCCTTTACAACCGCGTGGGAGACATTGGCCTGATTCTGGCAATAGCATGAATTGCCATAAACCTAAATTCTTGGGAATTCCAACAAATATTTTCTGCTTCAAAAAATGAAGACCTCACATTACCCCTTATTGGTCTCATTATCGCCGCCACTGGCAAATCCGCTCAATTCGGTCTTCATCCATGGCTCCCTTCCGCTATGGAAGGGCCTACGCCGGTCTCTGCCCTACTACATTCAAGCACAATAGTCGTTGCTGGCATTTTCCTCCTTATCCGACTCAGCCCTCTCATGGAGGGAAACCAAATCGCTCTCACAACCTGTCTATGCTTGGGGGCTCTCACTACCCTCTTTACAGCCACCTGCGCTCTCACACAAAACGACATTAAAAAGATTGTAGCTTTCTCCACATCCAGTCAACTGGGGCTTATAATAGTTACCATCGGATTAAATCAACCACAGCTAGCCTTCCTCCACATCTGCACTCACGCCTTTTTTAAAGCAATGCTTTTTCTCTGCTCGGGCTCAATCATCCACAGCCTTAACGACGAACAAGACATTCGTAAAATAGGAGGGATGCATCATCTCGCCCCCTTTACTTCTTCCTGCCTCACCATTGGGAGCCTTGCCCTTACAGGAACCCCCTTTTTGGCAGGCTTCTTCTCAAAAGATGCAATCATTGAAGCACTAAACACGTCCTACCTCAACGCCTGAGCCCTTCTCCTTACCCTAATCGCTACCTCATTTACAGCAATCTATAGTCTCCGAGTCGTCTTTTTCGTCTCAATGGGCCATCCCCGATTTAACCCTCTCTCCCCCATCAATGAAAACGACCCCGCGGTTATTAACCCAATTAAACGACTTGCCTGAGGAAGCATCCTCGCCGGTCTATTAATCACCGCCAACATCCTTCCTTCTAAAACACCCATTATATCCATGCCTCTCCCACTAAAAATGGCCGCCTTAGCCGTCACTATTCTAGGCCTTCTCACAGCCCTCGAGCTAGCAACAATAACTTCCAAACAATTCAAACCAACCCCCCTGCTAACCCCCCATCATTTCTCCAACATATTAGGCTTTTTTCCAACAATCATTCACCGTTTAGCCCCCAAACTAAACCTTACCCTAGGCCAAACCATCGCAGCCCAAACAGTTGATCAAGCCTGACTAGAAAAATTAGGCCCTAAAGCAACCGCCTCTCTAAGCATTCCACTTATTACTACAACCAATAATATCCAACGAGGGGCTATTAAAACTTATCTTTCCCTATTCTTCCTTACTACAGTCCTAGCTATGCTACTTCTGCTACGCTAGATCGCCCGTAATGCTCCCCGACTAAGCCCTCGAGTCAATTCCAAGACTACGAACAGCGTTAGTAAAAGAGCCCACGCTCCTAAAACTAACATCCCTCCTCCCATCGAGTATATTAATGCAACCCCTCCCGTATCCCCCCGAAACAAAGACAACTCTCCAAACTCATCGGCAGAAAACCAAGATCCCTCATATCACCCCCCTCAAAATACCCCCGCAACCACCCCTACCCCTAAAACATAAGCCACCATTACCCCTAATACAGGCCAACTTCCTCAGCCCTCCGGGTACGGCTCAGCAGCCAACGCTGCCGAATAAGCAAACACTACTAACATTCCCCCCAAGTAAATCAAAAATAGGACCAAGGATAAAAAGGATCCTCCATGACTCACTAATACCCCACATCCTATTCCAGCAACTATTACCAGCCCTAATGCAGCAAAGTATGGAGAAGGATTAGAAGCAACTGCCGCCAATCCTAGAACTAAACCAAAAAGAAATAAATATATAAGATAAACCATAGTTCTTGCCAGGATTTTAACCAGGACTAGTGGCTTGAAAAACCACCGTTGTATTCAACTACAAAAACCCTTATGGCCAGTTTGCGCAAAACACACCCCCTTCTAAAGATTGCTAATGACGCAGTCGTCGATCTTCCTACCCCCGCTAACATCTCTGTTTGATGAAACTTCGGCTCACTACTCGGCCTTTGTCTCATCACCCAAATTCTTACAGGTCTTTTCCTTGCTATACATTACACCTCTGACATCGCTACAGCCTTCTCGTCCGTTGCCCACATCTGCCGAGACGTAAACTACGGCTGATTAATTCGTAACATGCATGCTAACGGTGCCTCTTTCTTCTTTATTTGCATCTACATGCATATCGGCCGAGGCCTCTACTACGGTTCCTTTCTAAACAAGGAAACCTGAAATGTAGGGGTAGTGCTGCTTCTACTTGTTATAATGACTGCATTCGTAGGCTACGTACTCCCCTGAGGCCAAATGTCCTTCTGAGGAGCAACCGTAATTACCAACCTCATGTCTGCCGTCCCTTATATTGGTAACTCTTTAGTTCAATGAATTTGAGGTGGTTTCTCAGTAGACAATGCCACTCTCACACGATTCTTTGCCTTCCACTTCCTTTTCCCTTTTGTTATTGCTGCCGCAAGCCTTGTTCACCTAATTTTCCTACACGAGACTGGCTCTAATAACCCCACAGGCATCAACTCCGACGCTGACAAAATCTCATTTCACCCCTATTTCTCCTACAAAGATATTCTAGGCTTCGCAGCCCTTTTAATCGCTCTTGTCTCCCTGGCCCTGTTCTCCCCAAACCTTTTAGGAGACCCAGACAACTTCACCCCCGCTAACCCCCTGGTAACACCTCCCCACATCAAACCCGAATGGTACTTCCTGTTTGCCTACGCCATTCTTCGCTCCATCCCAAACAAACTTGGAGGAGTTCTTGCCCTTCTGGCCTCCATTCTTGTTCTACTCCTGGTCCCTATCCTACACACATCCAAACAACGAAGTCTAACTTTCCGACCCTTAACACAATTCCTATTTTGAGTTCTAGTGGCAGACGTGTTTATTCTAACATGAATCGGGGGAATGCCTGTCGAACATCCATTTATTATTATCGGGCAAATTGCATCTTTCCTTTACTTTTTCCTGTTCTTAGTCCTTACCCCCACCGTAAGCTGAATCGAGAATAAAATCCTCGAACAAAGTTGCACTAGTAGCTCAGCTTCAGAGCGCCGGTCTTGTAAGCCGGACGTCGAAGGTTAAAATCCTTCCTACTGCTTCAAAGAAAGGGGATTCTAACCCCTACCCCTAACTCCCAAAGCTAGGATTCTAATTTAAACTATTCTTTGCCGAGCCCCGCCACAAAGTACATATATGGACATAGCACACATCTATATAGTACATATATCTATGTATTATCACCATTAATATATATGCAACATTCCTGCATGTTAGAGGACATTCCAATTTTGATAAACAAAAATATATTATAAACATCAATTCTCCCCATATGAGCGAGCTCACCAGACATTGACTAAACCAGATATATCCTCAAGCGCCATGCGTAAGTTTAAGACCGATCACAACTCTCATAAGTCTAGTTATACCAGGACTCAACATCCCTACATTCGAAATATTTAATGTAGTAAGAGACCACCATCAGTTGATTCCTTAATGAACACTCTTCTTGATGGTCAGGGACAGATATCGTGGGGGTTTCACTCAGTGAATTATTCCTGGCATTTGGTTCCTATTTCAGGAACATTAATTGGTTCATTCCTCATTCTTTCCTTGACGCTGACATAAGTTAATGGTGGAGTACATACTCTTCATCCCCCGACATGCCGAGCGTTCTTTCCAGCGGATAAGGGGTATTTTTTTTTGGTTTCCTTTCACTTGGCATTTCAGAGTGCACACGGGTCATGTTGACAAGGGAGAACATTTAGACCTGGAATATATAATAATTGTGAATGGTGAAAAGATATTAACAGAAGAATTGCATAACTGATATCAAGAGCATAAGATGAGAAATTTACTCGTAATATTTTCCTTATGTGTCCCTCCCGGCTTTTGCGCGTCAAACCCCCCCTACCCCCCCATACTCGTGGGATCCTTGTCATTCCTGCAAACCCCCCGGAAACAGGAAAACCCCGACTAGTATTTTTTATTGTCCAAGATGTGTTTATATACAATATTATAATATTGCACAC